TACTATCAAACTTCTTAATAGCATTATTAATTAAAAATGTATTTTCTAGCATTTGACCGCGTACCATTGAAGGCTTTAGACGCACACTTGAACGATAACCCAGAAAGTCAAGGGAATGATTGGATAATTGGTTTATAGAAATCCTTCCTGGATAAGACCACAGGTAAAAATAAGATTTCCAGAAATTGAAAAAGTAATCTTTCCTTTTATTCATCAAAAGAAACGTCCCTTTTGAAGCAAGAATTGATTTTCCTTGATACCTAACATAATGCATGAAAGAATCTTTGAAGAACCATAAATTCGCTTGAAAAGTCCTGGCAAAGACTTCTGCAAGATGCTCTATTTTTCCATAGAAATATATTCGTTCAATAAGGGCTCCAGAAGATGTTGATCGTAAGTGAGAAGATTGGTTACGGAGAAATAGGAAGCCAGATTCATATTCACATACATAAGAAGTATATAGGAAGAAGAATAGTCTGTGATTTCTTTTTGAAAAAGAAGAACTGGCTTTCTTTGAATTTGAAGTAATAAGACTATCCCAATTATGACACTCATGGAGAAAGAATCTTAATAAATGCAAAGAGGAAGCATCTTTGATCCAATAGCGAAGAGCCTGAACCAAGATTTCCAGATGAGCTGGGTAAGGTATTAGTATATCTAATACATAATTTAAATGTGAAAAGTTGTCCTCTAAAAAAGAAAATATGGAATGAATTGATCGTAAATTATCGGATTTAACTACCCCTTTCCTTTCTAGGGAAGATATTAATCGCAGAGACAATGGAATTTCCATAATGGTTGAAGAAACCTCTGACATTACTTGCGAATAAAAATTCTTGTTGTGCCCCAAAAATGCAGTCTGTTTAGAATCATTAACAGAAAGAATCAAATGATTCTGTTGATACATTCGAATGATTAAACGTTTCACAATTAGTAAACTGGATTTATTGTCATAACCTGCATTTTCCAACAAAATCGATCCATTTAAACCATGATCATGAGCAAGTACATAAATATACTCCTGAAAGATAAGTGGATATAAGAAGTAGTGAGATCTATCTAGCCTTTGGAATTTCTCCATTTGAAAGTCTATTTAAATGAAAGGTAGAGGATTTTGGGGGTTCTAAATGATACATAGTGCGATACAGTCAAAACAAGGTATTATAGTACAAACCGAATAGATACCTCGGCTACAGATAAACTTATAAACAGATTCTCTATCCTCTCTTTTTCCCTTTAAAATTAAGTATTTATGTTCGTTTTCATTATAGGATAGCAAGATGATTAGAAACCCTTTACTTTTTTCAACCCAATCGCTCTTTTGATTTTGGAAATGTTTTTATCAATATACTGTTTCTTATACACATACTTCTCCATTATGGAATGGAGAGTGGTAATATTTAGGATTCATTAAAAAATCAAGAATACATTCCTGGGAGAAAGCCTTCCCGTATTGGGCACTAATATTTTTTTTAACGTCTAATTAGATCGGGTAATCATTCAAATTAAGAACGGAAGCTCGTTGCTTTTTCTTTCCCTATAATCAAAATGAAATGAATTGAAGCCGTGGGGCCCTATCCATTTATTAATTCGACCCAACTTGAAATTGACTTCGATTTGCTCCCTTTGAATAATTTAAATGAATAATTGAAATTTTAAATGAAGGCTTTGTATCGAGCCGGAAAGAATAAAATATTCTCAGAACTCTTAATTGATACGACATGCTATTTTTTCCATTCATTCCCTTTCAGGATCAGTCGTGGTCTTCCAAACTTTACCGATGGTATGGACGAATCCCTCGCTTCATCTAAATGTGTAAAAGATCCTAGCCGCACTTAAAAGCCGAGTACTCTACCGTTGAGTTAGCAACCCAAATAGAAAAAAGGTATGTAGATACAATCAGAATAAAACAAAATGATTAAATCAAAGCATTAATCTACATCTACGAAATAAAAAAAGATATAAAAAATTTTTCTAATATATTTGGAACATAAAAATGACTAAATCAGATGAAAAAAGAAAAAATTTCCCGATCAAATCAAAAAAAGAAATAAATGTAAAAAATGCTGGACCATCCCCTATTTCTATGTTATCCACTTTTTCAATCAAAAATCCGAGGAGCAAAGCTAATCCAACGAACCCATCATTTGAATCAACAGGTAAAAAAGAAAACCTATGGGACGGAAATAAATAGAGCTGCTTATCACGATGAATTATATTTGTTCGATACAATATTGTCAATATAAAGGTTAATAAAAGAATACGATGGAAAAAATACAAGAACTAAAATTGAAATAATAGTAAAAAAAAGACTTGTGTTGGATTGGCACTGCATATGCATATATACTAAAAATTTTAGTTTAGATGGAGAATAAATAAAGAAAAAGTAGAAAAAGGATTTATGCAATCAATAGTGTATTGAATCCATATAGAATAAGTCGACTAAAGTAAGTCGAATACAGAACTTCGATTCCTTTTTTCTTACTTGGTATTCGAGTTCGAATGAAAACCACCCGATTGCAGGTTGCAGGTAATGCCATCATTTTCTATTTTGTAAGGATTCATCAAAGTTAGAAAAAGATTCTATAAAAGCAATGATAAATAGATACGAATAGAGCAAGAAAAGAAGGAAATAAAAAACATAGTATAGAAAAGATATCCAAAATGATATAGAAATCACTATCCTATCCTTAGTTTTTATTTCCTTAATTTAATTGAATTTCGTTTGATTAGGGCCAAGTTCCTTAAAAACCTCTGCCTTTTTTAAAATATCCTGAACAGTTCCTGTAGGCTGAGCGCCCTTTTCAAGGAAATAGAGAATCGCGGGAACGTTTAAATAAGTTTGATTCTTGATAGGATCATAAAAACCCACTTTCCGAAGATCTCTTCCTTCTCTTCGAGATCGAACATCAATTGCAACGATTCGATAGACGGCTCATCGGGATAGATGTAGATAAAAAAGAACCCCCCCCCCTAGAACCGTATAAGAAGTTTTCTCCTCGTACGGCTCGATAAAAAACGATTCTAATTTTATCCATAGACAAAAATTAGAATAAATAGGATAGGAAAGGAATCCGTAAAATAAATTAGTCTATAATTTAACTCATAGTCATTTTTATTTAGCTTCCTTCCTGAAAAAAATCATTTGTACTCATAACTCAAGTTCAAAAATTCTCAAATATCTTAAATAAATTAAGATTTTTCTTTTTTTGAGTGGTCTTTAACCCCCCCCTTTTTTTCGTCTCATTTCAAATATATTTGGATTCTTTATTTGGATCCGTGAGACAATTGAAGTGGTGTTTCCTTGTTCTGGGATCCTTTATCTTGGTTTTAAATCATTGGGTTTAGACATTACTTCGGTGCTTCTTAATCCTTTCAAAATGGTAGCAACATACCCCTTTTGTGATTTCTTTCTATCAAAGAATCATACCGATGGTTGATTCGTGCGCGATACACTGTGGATCGAAAAAGTTTTAGCCGTTCCAACAAATTTTTTTGAATTGAAAAATTTGCTCGAATCGGATCCTTTCTATTTCTATATCGAAGATATACTTACGAAGTTGTTCCAATTTATTGATTGGCATTAACCCTAGATCGTTGCCCCTGAGAAATTCATCAATACTTTCTACTCGAGCTCCATCACGAACTATTTACATATTTACATTAAAACCCAATCAAAAAAAGAAGGATTCTAGTAGAATAGAAAAACGACGTCGAGCCAAGAGCACCTTCATTCCTATATAAAATGGTGGATGTAAGAATAAGAATCCACACCGGATCGTGTCCTTCAAGTCGCACGTTGCTTTCTACCACATCGTTTTAAACGAAGTTTTACCATAACATTCCTCTAATTTGGAACCAGTATGGAATTGATTCAATTGTGGAATCATGAATAGTCATTGGTTCAGTCGGTACAGAGACACAGTCATTTCTATTTTTTCTTATCTACATAGATAATAAAATAGATAATAAAGATCAAAAAAATTTTTCTGAATAAATATTAGCAAGACCCCGTTTTTTTGTATGAATGGAACTTTTTCTATAAATCTCTATCTCAAAAAAATGTCTAACAGAAATATCCAGAAATCTAAATATAGAAATAAAATAACTAACAGAAATCACACGAATAAATAAATTCTATTTGACTCTGCCTCTTCAAGTGACTCAATAAGATAGACTGACCCGTTCCAACTTCCCAAAACTTCCCAAAGATTCAATCCATAAAGAATCATTACAAATCTTTATACTTGAATTTGAGTCATGTTTTACAGTAAAGACTCCATTTGGTTATCATAAAAAAGATAATTTTCTGTTTCTTTTCGAATGGAATTGTCAATGATGTAAAGCAAATAATCTAAATAGATCGAACAATAAAAAGAAATATCATTGTTAAATATTTCAATTTTAATCTTTTAGGAATGCAAATTCTTTTTCACAAAAATGGAAAGACTTTTTGTCACTGAAATAGGATAACAATACATACCTATAAGCTAAGCACTTCCTCTTTTATATGTATTTTCATATTCATATTTTGTTTAACCTGAGGTTAAGTAATCCTTCTACAGATCTATGCCCCATCTTATCTTTATCTGGATCATAAAAGGGTTTAGTTCCTTTTGCATGTAATTTGAACTCGATTTAGTTCAGTTTGTAAAAAATTAAGATATGATTTCGAAAAGAATCATTCATTAAGATATGATTTCGAAAAGAATCATTCAAAATCAAAAAAGAAAGAGGAATCATATTCTATCCAATATTAGACCTTGAAACAGAACCTTGTTGAACAAAAAAGAAGTATTCGGATACAAGGGATATGCTCTGGGACGGAAGGATTCGAACCTCCGAATAGCGGGACCAAAACCCGTTGCCTTACCGCTTGGCTACGCCCCATTTCTATTTTTATTGGACACTAATACTAATAAAGAATAATATTGGTATTAAGTGTTCGTCAATTCCAGTCCAACTATCTATAGAAAATCTTTCTCCTTTATAGAATTGATTATAGATTCGTTGCTAGAATTTTGACATGTGTATATCTAGAATTCAACTGAATTTATTGATCATTATATATAATTCAATTAAGATATTGTATGAAAGTATGATTTTTTCTATTCTCCTTTGAGAATTGGAGGATTTTTGATTGAGTGGAAAAAGAAGGATTTTTTTGTCTACCTTACTTTCTTCATTTTTCCTTATATCAATAACTCAATCAAAATGCAATTATCTCGACGAAAAAAAATGTCTGTTATGCTTAATATCTTTAGTTTGATCTGTCTTAATTCTGCCCTTTATCCGAGTAGTCTTTTCTTCGCCAAATTGCCCGAAGCCTATGCTTTTTTGAATCCAATCGTAGATGTTATGCCAGTCATACCCCTGTTCTTTTTTCTTTTAGCCTTTGTTTGGCAAGCTGCTGTAAGTTTTCGATAAGATCTTTAATAGTATCCTAGAAAATTCATTTTTTTTGATAAAAATGATAACAATCGAGAAGATCAAATAAGTCTGACAGTATGAACCTTCAATTCAAACATTGAAATTTCGGATAGCCGCAAAAAATCCGGCTCGCCCCATTTCCCGATTTTAATCCTTTTTCTCCTTTTTTCGGCGAAATACCTTATTAGCTTAGGGTCGCTTACAATATCTAATTGTCGGTATGAAAGTGATTTGTGGTAATCAAAGACTCTTATTAAAAATTTCAACTTCATTTGAATTTCTGAACATTCTTTTCTATTTCTATAATTCATTTCTTGGTGTCAAAATAGGATATGTGATATAAAAAAGGAGGATCTATTATCTTTTCTTTTCTCGTTTTTTTTTTTTTCAAAAAATGATCTTGGAGGTTGTGTAATGCTTACTCTCAAACTTTTCGTTTACACAGTAGTAATATTCTTTGTTTCTCTCTTCATCTTTGGATTCCTATCCAATGATCCAGGACGTAATCCTGGACGTGAAGAATAAAATAAAAATTTCGTTTTTGTTGCTTAATTTTACAATTTTCTTAATATTTTATTTTAGCTATTCCACACATTTCACTAGGAAAAAAATAAACAGGGATTTGCTAAATTTGAAAGAAAAAAATAGAAAGTCATCAACGGAAACGGAAAGAGAGGGATTCGAACCCTCGGTACGAATAACTCGTACAACGGATTAGCAATCCGCCGCTTTCGTCCACTCAGCCATCTCTCCCAATTGAAAAAGATAATTACTATGTTACATTACACATCAAATAAGGATTAAAGAAAGTATTTCTTTCACATTCTTTATCGTTATTATAGAATTAGCAATTCCATTTAGATGCTCGAAAGATCCAAATAGAAAAAGAAATAAAGAAGACCTTCTTGCTTTTATTTTGTTCGAAGCGCCCTTTTGGCCTGGCCCGGTCAATACCCAGCCGGGCCTTTTTTTGTTCCAAAAAATTCCCTTTCTTTTTTATTTATAGGCAACATACTCTAAATAGCCAATTTTGTATCTTTGTAACAATTTCCGTTCTGGGGTTTACATATACTTATCATTTTTGTTATAATGGAAATTGAGAAGGATTTTTGATTCAAAAGAATCAATTAAGTATGTATCAATTTGTATTTTCTTATGTCATTAGGCAAACCAAATTTTAGATTCAAATCCAATAATCATTCACGAATTCTCAGTCAACGAATAGTTAATGGTTCCCATTTGTCATCAATTTTGGTTTTTTTGAGTGAAAATATACATTTTCTTTTTCAATATAAAAGTGAGGGGAAGCTTTTTGGCATTGTGTGTTTTGAGATACTATATAATCAATCGAAGGGGTAGATCAAAGACAATCAAAAGGGGAAAAATGTTTTCTTTTCTAATTTTTCTAAATTAAAAAAAGGATTAAAAACAGGATGCAAGTACAAAAACTAAAATTTAGTAATACAACCCAAAAAGGGAAATTTTGATCCTATTGTGTATCGTTTTGGCGGCATGGCCGAGTGGTAAGGCGGGGGACTGCAAATCCTTTTTCCCCAGTTCAAATCCGGGTGCCGCCTCATCAACAAACGAATCGAAATCTCTTATTCTGTTCTGCTGATATAACTCAACCAAATTTTATCCAGCAGAACAGAATAAGGGGACTATTAATACTTGATTGATTCTAAACATCCGTTCTGGATATTTTGTAAATCAATTTTTGAATCGAAAATGAAAAGAAAGATTGTCATGGTCGAAGCAAGACTTCCCGATTCCTTTCTACTACTAATGTAATGTCTACTGATTGGGTTTGGATAGCCGGCAGATAATTTAACTACTGGTTGGGGGAAGTTCTTTCTATACTATAATCTACATATATAGACTCGCGAGAATCTCTGAGTGTTTAGGCATTCAATCACTATTAGATTGAGATGGATAATTTCCTTTTTTATAGAAAATAAAAAGTGAAAAAAAATTTTTAACCCCTCGTCAAAAGTATAATAGACTATCTCTCAACTCCTTCAGAGAGACAATCGGGAAAGGGTACGTATTAGATCAAATAGGAAAATTTTGTAATAGATAGCAATTGATCTATTTTTACTTTGAAGGGCAATAAAAAATGAATGGACCCTCTTATTTATTTTATTACTAGATGTTCCATTAGTAACATTCCTTTGTAATGTTATTTTTTATTTTACTTGTGTTTAGTCTTTCCCGATTAGAAATAATATAGGAATTTTTGAAATGGATTTATTTGATTGGTTCATCAATAGTGTTCGGCCAGAATCCCTTTTTGACTCTGGACCATTAATTCTACTATTATTAGTGAGCAATAATGGAATAATTCTATCATAGAGATAAGGGACATAATTCACATGGATATAGTAAGTCTCGCTTGGGCTGCTTTAATGGTAGTCTTTACATTTTCCCTTTCACTCGTAGTATGGGGAAGAAGTGGACTTTAGAAGCACTCCTAATTTAGTTGAGGAATGAAACGGTATCAATTGTTTTATAGATCGTTCTGCAACGCATTTTTGATTTGAAAATTATTTCAATTCAAATCAAAATATCTTCATTTTCAAATTCCATTGGATTCTAGTGGAGAAATATATTCTATAACAGTAAAACAATTATTTCAGATTCATCGGAATAAATAGATGTATCAAACGAACTAGAATTGGGTCCTACGTCAATTACATTCAATTACATATATGGATTAATAATTACATCTATTGAAGATAGAAGCTAATATTGAAGATAGAAGCTAATATAGTATACCAACTTTATTAGAAACAATTTTATACACTATTATAACACTAATAGAGAGTATGGTAAGTAAGAAATTTATTTCTTACTTACCATACTCTCGGATCTCATAGAAGACCGCCGATGATAGCCCGTTGATTTCATTTAAGACGTAAAAATAGAATACTTTTCATTTGATTTCTTCAACTATTGATAAGAATTCAGAAGTCAAGTTTCATTTAAAGTAATTAATCATTTTGACTGACTGTTTTTACGTAAATTATAAGTAGAAAAGCAGTAGGAACTAAAATGAACAGTGCAGTAGCAATAAATGCAAGAATATTTACTTCCATAATCTCATCGTTTTTTTATTTCACAATAACTCGGGATTTAATCCCATAGAGATGATAAATCTTTCACCTGTCAATTCAATGAATGCATTACCTATCGATGATCTTGAATCGGATCAATATCATGAATAACAATATCTGAGCTATTAAATTAATTCGTCGTCGAGAATTGAATAGTATAACATACGAACATCTTTTATCCATACCAAATCCAATCTTGGATTCCCGGACCAACCAAAAGTTGCTTTACTTTCTGTATCCTTCTTTTCTGTTCTTTCTTTTCTATAACCTACCTTAGGTCTTCCTTATAGAACCATCAAACGAAACGAAATCTAACCGCCCGTCCGAACTACAAAACCCCAACAAACAATACAAACGAAGTGGAAAAAGAGAGGAATTAGGTTCTAAATTTTAATTATCTAAATTTCTTTGGAAGACAAGGAAGTATGAGAAAGATGAGTCGCAGGAGAAAAGATGGAATATTCTATCAACTTCACTATTTTAGTTATTTTCATTTTAGTTTAGGGTTTGTTCTTTCTTCGACAGAATCCTGAAAAAAAGAAGGGAAACCCCTTCGGAATTCAATTATGCTCTCTGTCCCTTCTTTCACAGATTTCACAGAAAATGGAGAGGCGAATTGATGTACTTATTGGATCCGTCGGGACTGACGGGGCTCGAACCCGCAACGTCCGCCTTGACAGGGCGGTGCTCTTGCCTATTGAACTACAATCCCAGGGAAATAAGAAGAGATCTAGCAGAAATTTTGGATTCCTTTTTATTCTCTCGTATCAGGTATTTATTAAGAACAAGAGTGTTCTACCATCTGATAGTAGATTGACAAATTGTTGGGCCGAGCTGGATTTGAACCAGCGTAGACATATTGTCAACGAATTTACAGTCCGTCCCCATTAACCACTCGGGCATCGACCCAACGCCTAATTTATTTTAGACGTTCCACAATATTGTCCCCAGGCAGATTTGATAAATACATATCACTTGATCTAAAATACAAAGTCCCACTGAGTAGACTATTAGGTAGACTATTAGAAGGACTTGACAAATATAGATCACTTGATAGAAAATCCCACTCCTATCGTCTTGAGTCTTAGTATACCCCCAGAGGGACTTGAACCCTCGTTTTCTCCGTGAAAAAGAGAGGTCGTAACCGCTGGACCATAGGGGCCTATGGCCACCTTGATTCAAAAAGAAACTCGAAATAATAGGTCCCGGCCACCTCTAATAAAAAAGCACTAGAAATACAATAGGTAATAAGAAGAATACCATAGGTAATTAATGCCTAAGGCCGCCTTAACTTCTTAACTTAAAATAACTCAGGGCGAGAGCCGCCTTTAGGAGATGAATCAAACCGAAAAACTCGTTAACTATTCTGGAGGTTAATGGTAATCAAACTTTACCATTTACAATCTGAAAACGCGATTTCATTGGTCTTTATCGTCTTTATCTTTCTCATTCACAAA